TGGCGATCAGTTGGACCTTTGATTAATTAATATCTCTTTCCTTTTTTTTTTTGACTCACCCCCCCTCTTTATTAATTCATTTAATTGAATCTAGGGGAGGTCAAGTCAGATTGCTATTGAATTTTTTTATTTCAATTTTGGTTTGGTGTCATTTATTTTCTACCTAACAAGAGCAGAATCACGCTCTGTAGGATTTGAACCTACGACATTGGGTTTTGGAGACCCACGTTCTACCGAACTGAACTAAGAGCGCTTTCTTATCACAATAAGATAAGGCTGTAATAGAAAGGGGAGGATTCTTTTATATATATAAAGGATATCTTGCACACCTATACTATTATAGTATTATATATGATCTAGAATAATAGTATTAAAGATTCTGTATGCTCAATTTTAATTGATCTAAAATTGCTCCTTCGTTACTGCTCAAAGGAGAAGTAATAGGTAGGGATGACAGGATTTGAACCCGTGACATTTTGTACCCAAAACAAACGCGCTACCAAGCTGCGCTACATCCCTTTCAATTGGTTTATAGTGTCATTATAGAGAATCCCTGTCTTGTTTTCCACACTTTGAATTCCTATATTGATATAGAATATCAATTTTTCTTGCTACTTCCCCTTTTTTATCTCATATTATATAAGGACCCTATAACAAATTAATTTATTAATAAATTAATCTTTTTTGTGGAAATTCTTGGGTGGAAAGTTACATATTTTTCTGTTTTAAGAAAATGAAAATCTTATCTATCAAATAATTGTCCATTTTAATTTGGATTAGGGATTTCGCATCCAAATAGATAAAAAGAAGTGGTCCTTAACTACATATTCATCTGATTATATATCTAGTACCATATTGTAATACAATAAAAAGGGGGTTTTAAATGCGAGATCTAAAAACATATCTTTCCGTAGCACCAGTACTAAGTACTCTATGGTTTGGTTCTTTAGCAGGTTTATTGATAGAGATCAATCGTTTATTCCCGGATGCGTTAACATTTCCTTTTTTTTCATTCTAGTTATTTATTGGCGTGGGACGGGGTGAAGGAGATTAGAGATACAATCAAATATCTGATCCCCCCCCTTTTTTTTTTTTCGCTTTTTAGAATAAGGGATAGTAGATTCAACCGCACCGAAATTCGGGGTTCAGGCTCCAATTAAATTACTAGTCGAGGAAAAACGGAAATGCGGCTAAGGCAACATCTATCAAATATTCTACACTACAAAAGGGCTTCAATTAAATACTCCACTGTGATTCTATTCTAAATTATTCTGATTCTAAATCTAAAAAAATTAGAAATCATTGTATTACTTATTATTTACTATAATCTTTTTTTATAGATTTCAATTTATTACTATGAAATCATTCCTAATTTGATTTTTAGTTAGCAACTTTTTTTTTCTTATTTGTTTTTGACCCTAAAATCAATAGGATAGGGTGGGGTGGATTAAAACCTAAAGGGGGTTCATGGCTAAGAGTAAAGATGTCCGAGTAACGATTATTTTGGAATGCACCAATTGTGTTCGAAACGGTATTAATAAAGAATCAACGGGCATTTCCCGATATATTACTCAAAAAAATCGACACAATACGCCCAGTCGATTGGAATTGAGGAAATTCTGTCCCTATTGTTACAAACATACAACTCACGGGGAGATAAAGAAATAGATAAAATCGAGTGCCTGTATGTCATATGTTACCGCTCTCTCAAGGAATATTAAAATATGACTTACTTTAGGTATAGAATTAGTTATATGTAATGCCACTATTAGTACATAGAATAGATTATTCTTTTTTTTCTATATAATTATTTATTACATATACATAAATCTAGAATAATGAATAAACAAAGCAAATCTTTTAAATTCCATAATTTGGTCCGATCTAAATAGGACTAAATTAGATTTTCAAATTTAAGAATTAGAAATATGGATAAGGATAGGATTTTTATTTTTAGAGATAAGGAATAAACAAATTATGGATAAATCCAAGCGATCTTTTCGTAGGCGTTTGCCCCCGATCCAATCGGGGGATCAAATTGATTATAGAAACATGAGTTTAATTAGTCGATTTATTAGTGAACAAGGAAAGATATTATCTAGGCGAGTAAATAGATTGACTTTAAAACAACAACGATTAATTACTATTGCTATAAAACGAGCTCGTATTTTATCTTTGTTACCCTTTCTTAATAATCAGAAACAATTTGAAAGAGGGGAATCGGTCGCTAGAACTAGAGGTCTTAGAACTAGAACTAAATAAAAAAAAGTGTGCTTATCCTTCCATTTTCAATTGAATCAAAATTCAAATCCGAACTCAAGCGTAGGTTGATGTTTTATTCGAAAAATCCGAAAATAAAACAAACTGAAATTCCCTTGTAATGTTGTAAGAATAATAAAAATAAAAGAATCGAGTCGGGAAAGGAAAATCCTTTTTTTTGCTCTTTTTGTTTTGATGACCTTATCATCATCATCATCTTTTTTCGTACTAATTTCTATTCCACCCTCTCCGAGTTTATTCTCGAGGAAACTCCATTTAAAGTATTCCGGTGGATTCCTTCCGATTCACTTATTCTTTTTCTTTATTAATATTTTTTTTAATAAATCGCTTTGGAAATCATATAAAGACAATTCCTATTTAATATAGCTATTTGTGCAAGTATTTTACGATTAAGAAGCAACTGCTTACGGTACAGGTTGTGTAGTAGTGTACTATACCTATAGGATACCGATTCCGCGCGAATTGCTGCATTTATTCGAGTGATCCACAAACGACGAAAATCTCTTTTTTTCCTACCTCTATCCCGATGCGCCGAAAACAAAGCTCTTATTCTTTGTTGAATAATAGTTTGAGTCACTTTTGAATGAGCCCCTCGAAAACCTGATACAAAGAAACGCATTTTTGTTCGACGTCTCCGAGCTATATATCCTCGTTTAATTCTGGTCATTGAAGAAAAGAAACTTTGATGAATAACTCATTCTTTCTTTCGGTTATTCTTTTTCCCTTTACTAGTCTATTAATAACAAAACGGATTCTTCCAATGTATAAAATAAAAATTCCAATGGCTTTTGCTACTATAACCGTCCCGACCACGAGTTTTTGCCTTTTTTAGGCATTTTATTTTGCCTATAAATAAGAACTTAAATATTAGGTATAAAAAAAGCATAATCACTCAAAGAGTAGTAAATAGAAATGGCTAACTAGTGGGTTCCATCGTCTCTATGGTTACTTCTTAAACGGTGAGGTCCTCTCTATACACCGGAGCTCCTTACTTCATTTAATCAATGAATGCTATGGGTAACTTGTACAATTCACACTTTTTGGCTCTACCCCCCATGTCCAATAATAGATCTTTCACAATCAGAGACCTATCTTATACAGTAACGGTATTCAATTATGAAAATGAGTTGGGTAGCTGACCCTCTTAGTCCGTTCTTGGAAGCATAATTTTTTCCCTTTTCAAATAGGATTTTAACCGCTTAATGGATAAGCATTTGCTACCAATGGATACTTTTTTTTCATCTTAAATTACAAATGGAAGTGATTGGATTTGCACCAATGGAAACCATAAATTTGGTACACAGTAAGATATGTTAAATCTATCTTTTTTATTTTTTAGATAGTGAAGAGAAGTATTTACTGGTACTGATCATTGATACTGAAAAAGAAAGGGTTGACTTTTGTTTCAGCTCATGATCGGAACGAGTCGCACATACACCCTAGTACATGTTCCTCGACGTTGAGGACATCCCCCAAGAGCAGGGGATTTCGTGGCATTTCTGATTGGCTGTCTTGCCTTTCTAATAAGTTGTTTAATAGTTGGCATGCTAAACCATATACATAATGGGCTGGTTTAGATCGATCCTAACCGGATGAAATTCTAAATTCCTTCTTTTGATGTTGAATATTATATAGAAATAGAATATTAACCCCTTACCTTACCTTAAGGTTAACTTTTCTTAACTGAAGTGGTTAAGAAAAGTTAAGAAAGAAGGAAAAGGAAGGGGGTTAAATCACTTAACTTTCAATTGTGAATTTGCGTTAAATCGATGCTATTCTGACAATGACATTATCCGATATTATCAACAATTCCATGATCTTTGGCTTCTGTTGCTGACATAAAACTATCTCTTTCCAGGTCGCGCCATATAGCAAACATGCTCTGGCCCGTTTGGTCTACATAAGCCGTTATGATGCTGTTGCGAATGCGTATTAGTTCGTCAGTTTCCATGGTATATTGTCCCGTTTTTTCGTCACAATAAGCGGAAGCGGGTTGATGCATCATTACCCTAGCGTGAGGGAATGCCGTACGTTTGGAACGTTTTCCTCCGACTAAGATAAAGGATGCCACTGAAGCGGCCAATGACACGCACGTTGTAGACACATTTAAGCATTGCATAGTATCGTAAAGAACTAGTCCGGGAACTACAGATCCACCAGAAGAGTTTATAAACAAAAAGATATCTCTGGTATCAAACTCCCCACCAAGATACAACATAAGAGAAACAAGTTGATTCGAGATCTCGCTCCCAACATCTTGGAATAAAAAAAGATTTCTTTGTTGATAAAGTCCGTTGTATAAATCAACCCAAGATGCATCTTCGTCTTCAGGCATTCTGAAAGGTACTTTTGGCATACCAAGCGGCATAAACTAAAAGAAAAAAGAATTAAATACTCAATTTCACTTTGATATGGAAGCGTAACAATGGATTTATTGTCTTAATACCATTGGTCTTTAGTTTATCCTATTTTTTATTTTAATCCTATTTTTATTTTATACATAGATTGAATAATAGTCAAGGTCATAAAAAAAAAGAAAACAGAATGAATGAAAAAGAATTCTTACGAATGTGCCCTTTGAATGATGAACAAATATGGGCACATTCGTTCATAGAAAATGAGATTAACCCCCATTGCGTATTGATACTTATCGGATATAGAATAGATCTGCTTCTCTTTTTCTTCTTCTGAACCAGACTCTTCCATTACATTATTTAGTAAATTAAATATCGAACAAAGCGTAATCTTTTCTCCGAAATAGTCCACCGAGGGGGAGGTACGCAGCCTATTCCAATGCAATAAAGTTACAGAGTGTCTATTTTTCGTTGATAAAGGGGTATTTCCATGGGTTTGCCTTGGTATCGTGTTCATACCGTCGTATTGAATGATCCTGGCCGTTTGCTTTCTGTTCATATAATGCACACAGCCCTGGTTGCTGGTTGGGCCGGTTCGATGGCTCTATATGAATTAGCAGTTTTTGATCCTTCTGACCCCGTTCTTGATCCAATGTGGAGACAGGGTATGTTTGTTATCCCCTTCATGACTCGTTTAGGAATAACCAATTCATGGGGCGGTTGGAGTATTACAGGGGGGACTATAACCAATTCGGGTATTTGGAGTTACGAAGGTGTAGCCGGAGCACATATTGTGTTTTCTGGCTTGTGCTTCTTGGCAGCTATTTGGCATTGGGTGTATTGGGATCTGGAAATTTTTAGCGATGAGCGCACAGGAAAACCTTCTTTGGATTTGCCCAAGATCTTTGGAATTCATTTATTTCTCTCAGGAGTGGCTTGTTTTGGTTTTGGCGCATTTCATGTAACAGGATTATATGGTCCTGGAATATGGGTGTCCGATCCTTATGGGCTAACTGGAAAGGTACAACCTGTAAATCCAGCATGGGGTGTGGAAGGTTTTGATCCTTTTGTTCCGGGAGGAATAGCCTCTCATCATATTGCAGCGGGGACATTGGGCATATTAGCGGGCTTATTCCATCTTAGTGTTCGCCCGCCCCAACGTTTATACAAAGGATTACGTATGGGAAATATTGAAACCGTCCTTTCCAGTAGTATCGCTGCTGTCTTTTTTGCGGCTTTTGTTGTTGCTGGAACTATGTGGTATGGTTCATCAACGACTCCCATCGAATTATTTGGTCCTACTCGTTATCAATGGGATCAGGGATACTTCCAGCAAGAAATATATCGAAGGGTTAGTGCTGGGCTAGCCGAAAATCAAACTTTATCCGAAGCTTGGTCTAAAATTCCCGAAAAGTTGGCTTTTTATGATTACATTGGCAATAATCCGGCGAAAGGGGGATTATTCAGGGCGGGTTCAATGGACAACGGGGATGGGATAGCCGTTGGGTGGTTAGGACACCCTATCTTTAGAGATAAAGAAGGGCGTGAACTTTTTGTTCGTCGTATGCCTACTTTTTTTGAAACATTTCCGGTTGTTTTGGTAGACGGAGATGGAATTGTTAGAGCCGATGTCCCTTTTAGAAGGGCAGAATCAAAGTATAGTGTTGAACAAGTAGGTGTAACTGTTGAGTTCTATGGTGGCGAACTTAATGGCATAAGTTATAGCGATCCTGCTACTGTGAAAAAATATGCTAGACGTGCTCAATTGGGTGAAATTTTTGAATTAGATCGTGCTACTTTGAAATCTGATGGTGTTTTTCGTAGCAGTCCAAGAGGTTGGTTTACTTTTGGACATGCCTCGTTTGCTCTGCTCTTCTTTTTCGGGCACATTTGGCATGGTGCTAGAACCCTGTTCAGAGATGTTTTTGCTGGTATTGATCCGGATTTGGATGCTCAAGTAGAATTTGGAGCATTCCAAAAACTTGGAGATCCAACTACAAGAAGACAAGTAGTTTGATTCAAGATTGCTTTGTCATTTTGGCTTCTATTTTTTCTTTTCTGTTTGTGATTTGACATAGGCTTAGGTTGCTGGAAAAATCTTGATTTCAATCACTACCTTTTTATCCCCGCTTTTTCTCCAGGAGATGATCCAAAATAAACAGGCATGGAAGCTATAATTGTAAACCACAATCGAATTTATGGAAGCATTGGTTTATACATTTCTTTTAGTATCGACTCTAGGGATCATTTTTTTCGCTATCTTTTTTCGAGAACCGCCTAAAGTTCCAACTAAAAAATGAAATGATTTTTCATTCCCTCAGTTAAAGTAATGAGCCTCAAAATATTCTATTTTGAGGCTCATTATTTTAACTAGTCCCCGTGTTCCTCGAATGGATCTCTTAGTTGTTGAGAGGGTTGCCCAAAGGCAGTATATAAGGCGTACCCAGTAAAACTTACAAGTAAACCAGATATAGAAATGGCGACTAAGGTTGCTGGTTCCATTATTATAAAATTTCAAGACCACAATGGATCTATGATAAGATCGTTTATTTACAACGGAATGGTATACAAAGTCAACAGATCTCATTGAATACAAAATAAGATTTATTATGGCTACACAAACTGTTGAGGGTAGTTCTAGATTTAATCCAAGGCCAAAGCCAACTACTATAGGGTCTTTTTTGAAACCATTGAATTCGGAATATGGTAAAGTGGCCCCTGGATGGGGAACGACTCCTTTGATGGGTATTGCAATGGCTCTATTTGCAGTATTCCTATCTATTATTTTGGAGATTTATAATTCTTCTGTTTTACTGGATGGAATTGCGATGAATTAGATTCACAAGAACTGCGAAGCCCGAGTTTTTCAATCAAAAAAAAGCGAATAGGTCTCGTATTTTAGCCCATGTTTTTTGGCAGTTCGACCGCAAAATTTATTTTTTTTTCTGTATTTCCGGAATATGAGTGTGCGACTTGTTATAATTGATCCTATTGATAGTACAGAAAAAGGGATCTGTCGTCTTGATAGAGATCGTTTTAGCCCGTCGAATATTCATTTTAGTATCTGGAGCACGGAATATATGAAATAGATCACGAAGTGTTCGAACTACGATTCATATTGAATATTCAAACCAAACCTCGCAGCCGGACTAAAAAAAAAAAATTCAAAGAAAATGAATTCTAAATAGAAAGATTTTTTATTCTTTCAAATTCTAATTTCTTTATGTTTATTTTGATCAAAGGACAAAGCTTTCTTTCTATTGTTCTATCTAATCATTAAATAAGTTGATGATTCAATGGTTCTTACTCAGGGAATCTTTGTGCTTAGTTTCAAGATTTTTTTATTGAATTATCGTGGTTCTAGTATGAATCTGGGGTTTCAATTGATTCATAGGGTCTTAACAAGATAATGCCTATCAATAATAAAGTCAATAATCACTAATAAAGAAAAAAAGTGATATTCCAATAATAAATCAAAGCAAAGAAAAATAAATTAGGTAGGTAAAGAGAAGATTCAAGAGGCCTGTAATGATCAACATAAAGACGAATGCGCCGACTTGAGTTTTTGGCATTCTAATTACAAAGAAAAGAAGGGCTATTTTTACTTGTTTGTATCTTTTCTTTAGATAAAAAAGATTGAATGAAAGGGTGAAGAAGTTTCAAACTTTCAATTCTGTCTTCCTTTCCGTCAGCCAGTATTGGGGTGTTTTTTTTTTGAGCCGTACGAGATGAAATTCTCATATACGGTTCTAAGAGGGGGAGTCCTCGTTCTTGGTTTACCTATCTCAATAAAGTCTATGATTGGTTCGAAGAACGTCTCGAGATTCAGGCGATTGCAGATGATATAACTAGTAAATATGTTCCTCCTCATGTTAACATATTTTATTGTCTAGGAGGAATTACGCTTACTTGTTTTTTAGTACAAGTAGCTACAGGGTTTGCTATGACTTTTTACTATCGTCCAACTGTGACTGAGGCCTTTGCTTCTGTTCAATACATAATGACTGAAGCTAACTTTGGTTGGTTAATCCGATCGGTTCATCGATGGTCGGCAAGTATGATGGTCTTAATGATGATCCTGCACGTATTTCGTGTTTATCTCACGGGTGGTTTTAAAAAACCTCGGGAATTAACTTGGATTACGGGCGTAGTTCTGGGTGTATTGACGGCATCTTTTGGTGTAACAGGTTATTCTCTACCTCGGGACCAAATTGGCTATTGGGCAGTTAAAATTGTAACAGGCGTACCGGACGCTATTCCAGTAATAGGATCGCCTTTGGTAGAGTTATTACGTGGAAGTGCTAGTGTAGGACAATCCACTTTGACCCGTTTTTATAGTTTACACACTTTTGTATTACCTCTTCTTACTGCCGTATTTATGTTAATGCATTTCTTAATGATACGTAAGCAAGGCATTTCTGGTCCTTTATAAAGAATATAGATCAGATCATAGATATTTTGAATTTATTATTTATCTTATTAGTTGGAGGAGGAATATATATATATATATATAGTATTTCATTGCTACAAATATGGATTATTAAAAAAAAAAAAATAAGACATGTGTTTGGATATTTCCTTTCAACTCTACAAGATTCTATTATTTATTTGACATGAATAGTTGAGGGGAATTCTCCGAAGAGAAAGTGGATTATGGGAGTGTGTGACTTGAACTATTGATTGGAGCCGTGCAGAAGTATTTCTTTCTCTGCTACATTAGAATTCACAACCAAATGTATCTTTGTTCCAACCGCCGTGTAAGTTCCATACCATACAAAGGATAGGCTGGTTCACTTGAAGAGAATCTTTTCTATGATCAGACCTGACCGATATCTTGCATGAACGGGCTCCGTAAGATCCAGTAGAATAAGGGATTTGGCCCAATCAAAATTCATATGTTTTAGCTTTTTTTTTTTTACTTTTTTTATTATTTCTTACATAGTATGGAAATGCATTCATTTCCTCTGCATCGACCCGATTTATTATATATACTATCGGAGTGAAACAAAGGATCTAAAGAAGAGCAAAGGCTAGACTATATTAGTAACAAGTAAATCTTTTGTATGTGAAAAATATTGATCTTTTTGGGGGAGAAGAGCGAATCACAGGCAAGGTGTGAGACAACCCAGAAAGCACTTGATCATAATCAACTTTGTAAGCCAAGCCTACTTGGGTATTGAGCATTTTTTTACCTGTAAGAATTGAATTTCTTGGAATGTATAGTTTCAAATTTTGAAACTTGAATCGGATAACTTTTTTCTTATCTATAATTAGATGGAATATAGAATCATTTATATATGTATGGATAAGATATATATTTAGTTTATTATGTATCCATTTGTGTCCATTTGATTCGATTGGTTCTT